ACTGTAACTGGCATTCTTGTGATCGTTTTAATAGGTATTTTCTTTTACGGTTCGTATTCTGGATTGGGCTCATCCCTGTAGTAATTGGGTGAACCGAGGTATAGATATGAAAGTATAAGAACTCGACGGGACTTTCCTTCTCCCTTGAATTAGACAAACAAAGAAGGGGGAGGTCCCGTTAATTTCTTTATTTATTTTAATTATCATAATTCTTTTTCGTATAAATGAAAAAGGGATCCATGCAATGATGCTTTTTGGAAATTCATTTATTTGGTCATTCAAAACATCTATTTCTCGATAGTCTTCTTTAATTGACCCTTCCTAAAAGAAAGAAGGAATCACTTGATTTATTGAATCACACAATAGAATCGATATTTTTCTAGATCAAATATCGTGCAAGAAGTTCCATTTGTTCAATCAATTTTCCTCTATCTTTTTTTTTTTCAGTTTGTCCACTACTATAGTAAGTAAAGTATATTATTAAAGTAGTATATTATATTATATTATTAAAGTTAAAGTAGTATATTATAAAATAAGGTATATTATAATTATATGCGTAATAATAATATAATAAAATAATCAATCTAAATCTAAAAAAAAAAAAAAAAACAAAAATGAAATCTCGAAAAAAATGAAATTCCGACTAAGTCTTTGACGAAGGGAATCCAGACTCATTACTATTTCGGCACACGACAAGCAAGTATGTGTACAATTCCTTGTCGTGTGTCGAAGACCGGGAAGGCAACGAACCCCCCCCTAGAATCGTTTGTTCCCCTCATTTATCGTCTCTTTTCGTTATATTCCCCGCTTAGTCTAGTCTAGTCTAGTATCTAGTCGAATTTTATTCTAGAATCGAATAGAAAACTTTTGATACACTCTATGAAATTGAGGTATCATATGATATTTGATAATAGTGACATCATCCCAATTTCGATCGAAAAAAAAAGTAAAAAAAAGTCAAATAGCCCTCTTTGCAATAGATATATTCTAACTAAGAATGTAGTACAAGTAATTCCAGACTTCTCGTAGATGTAGAAAAATAGTATAAACAAAACAAGAGCCTTCTTATAATTTTTTTATTTCTTGATCATCCAAAACTGTCAAAGAATTATCAACAAAAATTTTGTTCTTGTTACGAACTTGATGTTGATAAATCCACGAATCTAGAAATTCATTTCGGACAATTGAACCTTCTCGAACTGTTTCTTTTTAAGAACTAAAAAGATTTGTGCCAAAATAACAGATGCAAAGAAGAACAAAAGACCTTGTACGCGCAATGGGTCTTGAAGTACTATTTCTGCATCTCCTTGACCAAATCCACCCACATTAGGATTACTTGTTAATGGTTGATCAAGTTTGATAGATTCACCCTCTGAAACAAGAAGTTCTGGTCCTGGAGGGATAACATCAACCACTTCACGTCCATCCGAGGCACCCACTATGGTTATTTCGTATCCACCCTTTTCTTTTCGAAAAATTTTCTTTACTATACCGGCTGCTGTAGCATTATAAACTGTATTATTACTCTTGCTTCCGTCAGGATAAATCTGGCCCCTCCCCCTGTTACCACCTACATATATCGGATATTTTAAGAAGTGAACATCTTTCTTAGTAGTAGGGTCCGGGGAAAGAATCGGAAAGGTGATTTCACTATATTTTTGCCCGGGAACAGGACCTATCACAATAATATTTTTTTTATTGGGGCGATAGCTCTGAAAAGAAAGATTGCCTATCTTTTCTTTCATCTCGGGAGAAATACGATCGGGCGGGGCTAACTCAAATCCCTCAGGTAAAATAAGAACAGCCCCCACATTCAAACCCCCCTTTTTGCCGTTAGCAAGAACCTGTTTTAGTTGCGTATCATAAGGAATTCGAACAACGGCTTCAAATACAGTATCAGGAAGAACCGCTTGTGGAACCTCAATATCCACGGGCTTATTAGCTAAATGGCAATTGGCGCATACAATACGCCCAGTTGCTTCTCGTGGATTTTCATAACCTTGCTGTGCAAAAATGGGATACGCATTTGAAATGGATGACCGAGTTATTATATATATCATGACCGATATGGAAATGGATCGAGTAATCTGTTCTTTTATCCAAGAAAAAGTATTTCTAGTTTGCATGGTCCAATCAATCGTTGATCCCGACAATTTCTACAATAAATTGGGTAGGTTGCTAGTATAGTTCCCTATCCACGATTCTGCTATTTACCTTACTGAACTGAATTTACTGAAATAATATTACTGGAATGTGGGATAAACTCCCCGCCTTGGGTGGGTAGAAATAGAAGGAGTAAGTACGATTTTGAATGCTTTGATTATGTACGAAGTAAGAAACATTATAATTCTAAATTCTAATTGGATTAATATCCGTATATCGTTTTTCTTTTCAATCATTCATTGAATGATAAATCACTACAAGCGATGGGGATACACGATTTAAATAACGGAAAATGCCATATTTTAAAATTGTATCTAGAATGACTGGAAAAGTGGAAACAAGACCAGATATAATTTGATCGTTATGCGCAAATCCAAAATCTTTGTAGATAGAGCCAATCATTAGTTCCCAACCGTGGGGTGAATGAAATCCGATACATAAATCGGTTAATAAAAGAATAGAAAAAGCTTTTATTGTGTCGCTTAAGTTATATAGGAATTCCTGAACCCAAGAGTTAAGAAGAATAAGTTCTTTATTTCCCAGAATAGAATACCCACTTAGAATAAGGAAACAGATTATATTTGTCGAGAAGTGCAAAATCATATGGATACAATCCTCATTGTGCATCTTGATCAATTGAATCATTTCATTGTGGATTCCTATACGAAGCTTTTGTAGATATGTTTCCGGGTATTCCTTTATCATTTCGTCCAACAAAAGGAGCTCCTCTAATTCGATGAATTTTTCTAGAAGACCCCTTTCTTGAATATCATTCAAAAAAGTTTCAGATTGATTAATATTCCACCAATTAGTAACCCAAGATTCCAGACTTTTTTGAAATGATAGAGAGATCCACCAGGGTAAAAATACTATAGATACAAGATATAGAAAGGGAATAAATGCTCTCTTTTTTTCCATTTTTTTTCATCTATAAATTGTTAACGAACCCGTCGCGCTCGTCGACTCTATGCGACCTAGTATTTCTATGAAACATGAGTTCTATTATTCTATTACAAAGTATCGAATCCATGAGTCTATTTTCTGTTTTTTTTGTTCTAATTTGTTAATTAGTCCTTGAATCTTGAAAAAACACAAAATTTAGAATAAAGAATCCACTCTGAATTCGAATGAATAAACAAAAAAATAGTGTTTCCAGATATTGCAATTGGTCCATCCAATTCGAAGCAATTCCTTCCTTTTAATGAATACGTGGGACATCCACTTCAATTAATGAATATTATTTTGATTTCAAGACGAGAGAACTTACTTGACTACCAAAATATCAATAATATCAATCAAATCTTTGGAAAAATTTCACAAGTTACCCCTAGCACAAAATAACGAATTGAGGGTCTGAATGTGATGATCAAAAATGGGTAGCAAAACAAAACAAAATTCGAATAATAAAATTCTCGTTATAATTATAAGAAAGCCAATTGTTTGATCATTAAAGAGAACAAAAGAAAGAATAAAAATAAAACGAAAGATTGCTAAATAATATAAGAAAAATACAGGATTTTTTTGTATTGTATCTAACCTATCAATTCTAACTACTGGGCCTAAAGAAAGTTATTTATTTCGATTTGATATATGGAATGAGTCCATTATTATTTCTATTTTTTACTTTTTTTTTATTACTGTTACTGAATTGAATTGAGAATTGAGTTGAGTCGATTTCCATACGAATAAAAAACCCCTTTTTGCAGACAAATTTGTAAACAAAAAAAAATTCTCCTTTTGGTTTTTATGTATACCCGTATACGTCTGTTTTGACCCGAATGGGTGTTCTGATTTAATTTCCGTTATTTACCTTACTTAGGGTACGCCATATAAAAAAGGATTGTAGATTTTTTATTTTATTCCGAGCTGAGAAAGAAAGCATTCATTTCAAAATACTTCATTCAATTGGTACACGCAGGAAATAGGCCAATTCAGCAGCTTTTTGTTCAATTTCTCGTGGAGTAAAATTCTCATCAGTACGGGTCAAGGGAATGGCCCCCTGACCTCTGATTTCCAGATAAAGGACACGACGAGTATAAATACCCTCTTTAAGTTCTATTCTAATGGACTGAATATCTTTTATAAGAAATCGGAGGAAGATGCGACGATTTTTTCCAGGAAATCCCCAACGAAAAATACATACTATTCCTTCTTTTCTATCGAATCGATCATAACCACTACCTACATTCCAAGAAATTGTACACCACAAATAGGAGCTAATAAAGAGGCCTGCGACCCCATAGAAAGACATCACGATCCCTTGTGGAAAAAAAATAACTTGCTGGGGGGGGAATAAAGATATCAAATTCCTACCAAGATAGCTGGAAATTCCAACTAATAAGAATCCTAATGAACCTAAAAAAAGGATAAATGCCCAGCAGAAATTACTTATTTTTCTAGATCCCGTTATAAGCTCTATCCATATACGTTCTGATCGCCAATTCATAGTAGATCGGGTTGCATTTTATTTGAATTGAAAGAATATCCCAAATGAATTTGACTTTCCTTATTCTTTTTATTTCCGATGTAACTCTCATCAACTAGTACCATTCTGATGTGAATCTTTACTTTTAACTAGTTAGATCAAAAATAATAAATCTACCCCTAATGTCATGTTTCCGCATGCACATGCATAAGGGCTCCTTCGTTTATGTTCGGAAGAAATCACGTGGTAGACCATTCTGCTAAATAGATATCTGTTTTATGATTCAAGTCTAAGTCTTGAAAAATTAGATTTGGCCCACAGGATCTAAACAATCTTGTTTTTTTGAACATGAAGGAATAAAGAAGCCATTGCAATTGCCGGAAATACTAGGCCTACTAGGGGCACAAAAATAGAGGGAAAGTTGATAGTTGTCATAGAATGGGTACCTCGATTTACTATATTGTACCTGTTTGTTATATTTTTTTTTTGTTATTATGTTATTATATTAATAAATTAATTCGAATTCGAATTCTATATCTATAGAAGTAGAAGTAAGTAGAGTATATATAATAAGTGCAAGGAATGTAGAACTAAAAAAATAACCTTTCCACATATAATATATGATAATCGACTTTATTATTCTTCATTTTTTCTTCTTTCTTTTGCTTCTACTAATTCAATAAAAAAAATAGAGGGATTTTAAATAAGGAAAAAGGGGATTCCCGGAAAATCCCGAAAGAGGAAAAAAGTGATTTATGAATTATATACATATGTCAAAATGGAAAAAGGGAACATGAAATTTTTTTTATTTGACAAATTTCGCAGAAGGAAAAAAAAGGTAAGAAGTCCTTCTTTTTTTTCCTTCTTATTGATAGGGGTTTCCTGATTAGTAATCGGAAATATAATGAATATTTATTCTATATTCATTATATTTTTTTATTTTTTATATTCTACAAATAGGGCGTCGCCAGCTAAAAACTTCCATCCTTCTAGTTTTTACTTTGATTCCGATAAACCAAATACTTTGATTGAATTGACACAAATAATTGACCCTAATGCTTGGCTTGGGTTTTATTCAAAGGAAAAAAACCGTGCAGCTCAAGTAACTCACTTAGAGCGCTCTTTAAAAGATTACGTGGTAAGACTGGATCGAATAAACCCTTTTCGAATAAATTTTCGGTTGTTTGTGCACCTTCGGGTACTTCCTCCTTCAAAACTTCCTCAATTACTCTTTTACCCGCAAACGCAATTTCGGCGTCTGGTTCGGCAATAATAATATCCCCCAACATACCAAAACTGGCTGTCACACCACCACTAGTGGGCGATGCAAGAATTGATATATATAATAATTTTTTTTCGACCGGTTTATAGTGATAGTCGTACAAGGCAGAAGATATTTTAGCCATTTGCATTAAGCTCACGATGCCTTCTTGCATCCGTGCCCCTCCAGAAGCACATACTATAATAAGGGGTAGTGAATTTTTGGTAGCATATTCAATCAACCGGGTGATTTTTTCACCTACTACGGCTCCCATAGAACCCCCTATAAACCCAAAATCCATAACACCAATTGCTAAAGGAATACCGTTTAGTTCACCTATACCTGTTTGAATAGCTTCAGGTAACCCGGTCTCGTCTTGGTAAGAATCATAATAATCTATATAATTTATATCCTCTTCTTCATCATCTTCGGGCTCAAAATAATCAGATTCTGCGAACTCTTCTTCATCATCTTCGGGCTCAAAATAATCAGATTCTGCGAACTCTTCTTCCTTGGACTCTTCTTCCTTGGACTCTTCTTCCTTGGACTCTTCTTCCTTGGACTCTTCTTCCTTGGACTCTTCTTCCTTGGACTCTTCTTCCTTGGACTCTTCTTCCTTGGACTCTTCTTCCTTGGACTCTTCTTCCTTGGACTCTTCTTCCTTGGACTCTTCTTCCTTGGACTCTTCTTCCTTGGACTCTTCTTCCTTTTTCGAACCATCTCTCCGCTCGAATTCAGATTCGGATTCTAAATCATTAGATTCTGCGGACTCTTCTTCCTTGGACTCTTCTTCCTTTTTCGAACCTTCCTTATCTTTTTCCGAAATTTCTTCTAACCCGGTCTCTTTGGGGGATAAATCCATATGGTCCCGATAATATCTCCCTTCCAATCCAGAAGAATCACTAGAAGCTGCGGACTCTTCTTCCCTTTTCCAGCCTTCCTTTTCTTTTTCGGAAATATCTTTCTTGACAGGATACGTAACATCCTCCGAATCCGTAAAAATATAAGCAAGAGGGTCTTCCTCCTCTTTATATACGTTAATACCATCCATTGGGCGTGCTGAATCTCCAGAAGAATCTTTATCAGGGTCATGACCAGTTGGATTTTGACAGTATCCATCCCCCTCTTCATTTTCATTACCACCCCTTCGACCCAATAAATCTCCAGAAGAATCCTTATCCGGATCCAGAGCAGTTCGGGGTCGGCAATCCTCATCCCAATCAATATGATCTTTTGAATCCTTCGGAAAATCAATCTGATCTCTGGAAGAATCTGCAGAAGAATCTCTATCAGGATCAAGGTCAGTTGGATTTTGAAAATCCTCATCCGGATCCATATGATCTCTAGAATCCGGATCAATATGATCTCTAGAATCCTTCGCAAAATAAATATGATGAATAAGATCTTTTGAGTCTCTTCGGCCCAATAAATCTGCAGAAGAATCTCTATCAGGATCAAGATCAGTTGGATTTTGAAAATCCTCATCCGGATCAATATGATCTCTAGAATCCCTCGCAAAATCAATATGATCTTTTGAATCCTTCGGAAAATCAATCTGATCTCTGGAAAAACCTGCAGAAGAATCTCTATCAGGGTCAAGATCAGTTGGATTTTGAAAATCCTCATCCGGATCAATATGCTCTCTAGAATCTCTCGCAAAATCAATATGATCTTTTGAATCCTTTGAAAAATCAATCTGATCTCTGGAAAAATATTTTTTATGATTTTCAGCAATACCTTTTTTATGATTTTCAGCAATACCCTCAAAGGATTTGTGCATACCAAGTTTATAACGGCAAAAAGTTTTCGAAAGCTTGGAAAGAATCCTAAACCTCTCCCTTTCGCCAATTTCGTCAAGAATAAAGAAAAGATCAAGCTCATTTTTGTAAGATTCCTCCCAAAATTTGTAAATCCCAGAAACACTTTTTGGAATTTTCCTAAAAAAAGCAAGGTCAAGATAATCATAACTAATTTGTTTTTCACAAGAATCAGATAAAAGCGAAAATCCAATCCCCAGGCTGCCAGCTTCTTGACAAAATTTGAGGCAATCCATCTCGTGTTTGGGAAAAGATTCAAAAAATTCGGACAGATCAATCCCAAATTTGGAACAAAATTGTTCCAATCTGGGAAGATCCACCCGATTTTCGAAAAAAAGCTTATAAAATAAGGGAGAAATACTACAAAAATTTTCGCAGGACTTAGTAAAATAGTAAATCTCAATCGCATTATTGCCCAAAAGTTTCTCATTAAATTCTGTCTCAAAAGCTTCGGAACACAATTCATCGTCTTTGAAATATGGTTCATAATCTTTGGAAAAAAATTTCCGAAAAGCATCTTCATCTGATTTATAATATTTAGAGAGTATCCAACAAATTTCGAAATGGAAAAGCCCACCTTTTTTGGCGCATTCCTCGAAAAAACCAGAATCCCTTGTATCATATTTCGCACACCCGAAAAAAATTTGGAAAGGGCTAATCTCCCCTTCGTGGAGTTCCTCGAAACAATCAGGTCTATCAATCCCGCATTTGAAACAATACTTATCATTTTCGCGATCCTCCTCCTTATCGGTATTATTTAGTATTTCAATGAATACACAATTCTTACTATAATAACCCATAAATTCTTTTAAGAATTCTTTGTAGTTAATTTTTTCATAAAAAACTTCTTTATCAAATTCAATTGGATCCCTCGAAACCATGTCTTCATCCATGGGAATCCAAGTGCCTTCATCAATCAGAAGCTCTAGCCTATCCCAACTATTCATTCTTAAATGAATTCCACATTTCTCGCAGATTCTCGCTGCATTAAAGCATTTTTTGTAGTGCAAATTATAACAATTTTCGCAGGGAACCCACAAATGCGCAAATTTTCGCATGCCGTCCGTTTCCGTTATATTCTCTGTTCCATCAGTTTTCTGATTTACGTCCCGTTCCAGATCCCGCTTCTCCATATTATTTACCTCCTCTCCCGGGTTTTTAGTTAATATAATATTATCAATTCCCCTATTTTCGGGGATCCATCCAAGACTTTCTGTATCACTTATCCTGGTATCCTCCGCGCTAAAATTCTTTTCATCAAGAGAACCCGAATTTTCTGTTGCTTCAGTAAGCAATTTATACTTGTGTCCTAAGTTCCTTTTTAATTCCAAGAAGGGTAACCGCCCTTTTTTTACAAAAGGTTGGTTTATCAAATTGAAAATAAAAGTCATAGTTATTAGAACCCCCTAATATCTGTACTTTTATAAAAAATAGAAAGAAGATAAGAGATATTGTTTATATTTCTAAAGATTCGAAAATGAAATATTAAAGCAATTTATTGAAAAGTAAATTGCGGGATATCCGTGTTATCTATGATATTTGTAAGAGTTGAATGCATAATTTAAAAATTTCCGATCAGATCATATGAGATGAGACCCACACGAACCGTTGTTGTATTTATTATCACGCATCCCATTTTATGACATTATAATTCATAGTAATCAATCAATGTAAAGATAAATAAAACTTTTATAAAATTATTTTACTAAAAATCCTACTCTTAGTCGGTAATTTTTTCCATCTATTTGTTTGTATATTTATATAAAAAAAAATTACCTTTGTCAAGTAGTCGGTAATTTTTTCCATGGTTAATTTTACCCTTAGGGCTATACGGACTCGAACCGATGACCTTTTCGGTAAAACGGATCAATCAAACGGATTATTATAAAAATGATTTAGTTTCAAGGACCCAACATGCATTTTTTTTTTGCATTGGGCTCTTTCATTAACTAATGTAAATATCAGCCAGTCCGCCATCTTTTTTCTATCAAGAAAAAATATGGTTCCATGTACTCTACTTCATTATTTACTTGACCTTTGGTTCATAAGCACTACCAAAGTGTTTCAAAGAAGAGTTTTATCTTGACGTAGGTGCGCCTTTGGCATCGATTATTTAAAATCTTAAATAGAGCCTCCGTCGTTCGGCTTAAAAAATCCAATATGAAAATTTGTACGCCTTAAAGTTCATAGGACGAAAAGAGATTTTTTGAGGCCCTTATGCTCATTATGCCTAGCATTGAATACCCTCGGAATCCACCATATCAAATCAAGATATGAAATTAATACAATACAATAATGGGGTCTATTTAGCGACTAAACGAGCACCTGAATCGA